TAAAATTCAATGAGGACTTGGTTCATCCGACACGTACACGTCATGGGCATCCCGCCTTTCTATGTTCTATAGACTTGTATGTAACTATTGAGAGTGAAGATATTCTACATAATGTGAATATTCCACCCAAAAGTTTGCTTTTAGTTCAAAACGATCAATATGTAGAATCAGAACAAGTAATTGCTGAGATTCGCGCAGGAATATCCACTTTGAATTTTAAAGAGAAGGTTCGAAAACATATTTATTCTGATTCAGACGGAGAAATGCACTGGAGTACCGATGTCTATCATGCACCCGAATTTACATATGGTAATGTTCATCTATTACCAAAAACAAGTCATTTATGGATATTATTAGGAGGGCCGTGCAGGTCCAGTCTAGTCTACCTTTCGATCCACAAGGATCAGGATCAAATGAATGCGCATTCTCTTTCTGGCAAGCGAAGATATACTTCTAACCTCTCAGTAACCAATGATCAGGCGAGGCAGAAATTGTTTAGTTCGGATTTTTATGGTCAAAAAGAAGATAGGATTCCTGATTATTCAGACCTTAATCGAATCATATGTACTGGTCAGTATAATCTCGTATATTCGCCTATTCTTCACGGGAATTCTGATTTATTGTCAAAAAGGCGAAGAAATAAATTCATCATTCCACTACACTCGATTCAAGAACTCGAGAATGAACTAATGCCCTGTTCAGGTATCTCGATTGAAATCCCCGTAAATGGTATTTTCCGTCGAAATAGTATTCTTGCTTATTTCGATGATCCTCGATACAGAAGAAAGAGTTCGGGCATTATTAAATATGGGACTATAGAAACGCATTCAGTCATCAAAAAAGAGGATTTGATTGAGTATCGAGGAGTCAAGGAATTTAGGCCAAAATACCAAATGAAAGTAGATCGATTTTTTTTCATTCCTGAAGAGGTGCATATCTTGCCCGGATCTTCTTCCATAATGGTACGGAACAATAGTATCGTTGGGGTCGATACACAAATCACCTTAAATCTAAGAAGCCGAGTCGGTGGGTTGGTCCGGGTGGAGAGAAAAAAAAAACGAATTGAACTGAAAATCTTTTCTGGAGATATCCATTTTCCTGGAGAGACGGATAAGATATCCAGACATACCGGCGTTTTGATACCACCAGGAACAGGAAAAAGAAATTCCAAGGAATACAAAAAAGTTAAAAATTGGATCTATGTCCAACGAATTACACCTAGTAAGAAAAGGTTTTTTGTTTTAGTTCGACCTGTCGTCACATATGAAATAACGGACGGTATAAATTTAGGAACCCTTTTTCCACCGGATCCATTGCAGGAAAGGGATAATGTGCAACTTCGAATTGTCAATTATATCCTTTATGGAAATGGCAAACCGATTCGAGGAATTTCTGACACAAGTATTCAATTAGTTCGGACTTGTTTAGTATTGAATTGGAACCAAGACAAAAAAAGTTCTTCTTGCGAAGAAGCCCGTGCTTCTTTTGTTGAAATAAGGACAAATGGTTTGATTCGACATTTCCTAAGAATCAACTTAGTGAAATCCCCTATTTCGTATATCGGAAAAAGGAATGATCCGTCGGGGTCAGGATTGCTCTCTGATAATGGATCAGATTGTACCAATATCAACCCCTTTTCTGCCATTTATTCCTATTCCAAGGCAAAAATTCAACAATCTCTTAACCAACCTCAAGGAACTATTCATACGTTGTTGAATAGAAATAAGGAATGTCAGTCGTTGATAATTTTGTCAGCAGCCAATTGTTCTCGAATGGAGCCATTCAAAGATGTAAAATATCACAGTGTGATAAAAGAATCAATTAAAAAAGATCCCCTAATTCCAATTAGGAATTCATTGGGCCCTTTAGGAACATGCCTTCCAATTGAGAATTTTTATTCATCTTACCATTTAATAACTCATAATCAGATCTTAGTAACTAAATATTTGCAACTTGACAATTTAAAACAGACTTTTCAAGTGATTAAATTAAAATATTATTTAATGGATGAAAATGGAAAAATTTTTAATCCCGATCCATGCCGTAACATTATTTTAAATCCAGTCAATTTGAATTGGTCTTTTCTCCATCACAATTATTGTGCAGAGACATCTAAAATAATTAGTCTTGGGCAGTTTATTTGTGAAAATGTATGTATAGCCAAAAATGGACCGCCCCTCAAATCGGGTCAAGTTATACTTGTTCAAGTTGACTCGATAGTGATACGATCAGCTAAGCCTTATTTGGCCACCCCCGGAGCAACTGTTCATGGCCATTATGGGGAAACCCTTTACGAAGGAGATACATTAGTTACATTTATATATGAAAAATCGAGATCTGGTGATATAACACAGGGTCTTCCAAAAGTAGAACAGGTCTTAGAAGTGCGTTCGATTGATTCAATATCCATGAATCTAGAAAAGAGGGTTGAGAGTTGGAACAAATGTATACCAAGAATTCTTGGAATTCCTTGGGGATTCTTGATTGGTGCTGAGCTAAC